ATAACAAACATTTTGTTCTTGGAGATAATTGTATTTTGATTGAGTTAAAAATATGTTATTGATATAAGCTAAAAATGACGAAAAGAAAGTAAGGTAGACAAAAAAAATACTTCTTTGAACCGAACCAATCAAAACAAAAATCCTTCAATTCTCACAAGAGAATAGAAGAAATCATACTTTCATACAATATCTTAATTGAATTCTATGTAATGATCAATAAATGGAGTTTAATTCTCCATCTACTTGTGTCAAAATCTTAAAAAAAAGAATCGAATTTATTCAATAGAGATTTGGCCGGGAATTGACGACCAACCAATATTAGTGTTTATTAGTATCGAATAGAAAAGAAATTCAAATGGGGCGTGGCCAAGCGGTAAGGCAACGGGTTTTGGTCCCGCTATTCGGAGGTTCGAATCCTTCCGTCCCAGAGCGACCTCTTATATATATCCGAATATCCGAATATCAGACTCCAAATTACTTTTTTGAGCAACCTCTCTTTCAGAGTATAATTTTTTTAAGAGTCTAATTTTTGATAAAATGGACTTCTTGTTTCGAATTTTCAAAACTCTTCTCTGAATAAGATGTTTTTTCATAAATTGAATCGAGTTCAAATAATACGAAAATAAAACGGAATCCATTTGTGATCCAAGTAAGATGGCAACATAGATCACAAGAATTTGAATTCAAAAAAAGTCGGATGGGCCCTCCCCCTCCCCCTCCCTTTCACTTTGATATGTAAGTGAGTGGCTTAAAAAATCCTTCCATACCCTACCTCCGTGAATTTGCAAGGATACATTCTAAATCGAAATGCGAAAACCTCTATCTTTCTTATATTTTTTTTTTAATAAGTAATAAGACAGCCCAAATTTTTTATTTCATTTCTTGAAATCTAAACAAGAGGGTATTCGTGGTACTGATTGAATTCAATCAATGGAATTAAGTTTCTAAGACCGGTTTAGGGTAAAAGAACAATTCTAGTAAAGAATGACGTAATCTGGACCCTTTTGGCTTTTTATCTATACAAAAGAGTCTAGCATCCCGTATCAAATAGGATCCTATTTTTATTTATGATTAATCATCCCCCAGAATGAATTGGGAGTGGGGTCCATACGAGTTAGTGAGCGATGTAAGATCTCATAATCAATCGAGTTTCATATGGATGAATTTTCTTTGAGCTGGAGGTATTTGATGTTTGGCTCTAATTAATAATTGGAAATGTATTTAGTAATAATTAATAATTGAGACGGGGTCCATTCATATATCTTCATCCTCTTATTTACTTTTTACTTTATTTTCTTTTTATTTTTATTCGTGTTCTTTTTTGTTTTATTTAGAATTTTATTTAGAAATAAAAAGAAATATTGCATTCATGCAATAAAATGAAAATAGAGGGTGAAATTCAATTCTTACTGAGGCTTCTTCCTCATAAATTAACTAACTATTCCTTTCATATCGAAGGAAAAAGGACTGGGTATTGACCGAAGCAATGACTATTCATGATTCCATAATTGAATCAATTACATACCGGTTCAAAACTAGAAAAATGTTATGGTAAAACTTCGTTTGAAACGATGTGGTAGAAAGCAACGTGCGACTTGAAGGACACGATCCGCTGTGGATTTTTTTTTTTCATCCGCCATTTTAGATTGTAGATTATCTAGAAATGAATGGGCTCTTGGCTCGACATACTTTGTTCTGTTCTACTAAAATTCTCGTTTTTTGTTGGGGTGTAGTGTAAATAGGACATGATGGAGCTTGAGTAGAAGGTATTTGTTCATTTCGCAGGGGCAAGGATCTAGGGTTAATACCAATCAATAAGTTGTAACAAACTTCGTAAGTATATTTTCGATATATAAATTGAAAGAATCCGATTCGAGCAATTTTGAAATCCAAAACGACAATTTGTTGGAATTGGTAAAACTCTTTCGATGAAAAGTGTATCATGCAGGAATCAATTGTTCGTATGATTCTTTGATAGAACGCAAAAGGGGGTGTGTTGCCGCCATTTTTGAAAACGAAAGATCACCGAAGTAATGTCTAAACCCAATGATTCAAGGCAAAGATAAAAAGGATCCTGGAACAAGGAAATACCGTTTTCAATTGTCTCAACAATTAGATCAGAATGGGAATTAAGAATCAAAAAATCGATTCGAAACGAGACAAACAAAAAAGGGGGTTAGAGACCACTCAAAAAAAGAAATCCCTAAAGATTTTCTTTTGGGCTATTTAAAAGTTATCCAACTTGAGTTATGAGAGTACAAATGCTTTTTTTTTTCGAAAAAGAAGGACTTAAATCACACAATTTCTAATCATTTTTTCTCGAGCCGTACGAGGAGAAAACTTCTTATACGTTTCTAGGGGGGGTATTGTTCATCTACATCTATCCCAATGAGCTGTTTATCGAATCGTTGCAATCGATGCTCGATCCCGAAGAGAGGGAAGAGATCTTCGGAAAGTGGGTTTTTATGATCCGATAAATAATCAAACCCATTTAAATATTCCTGCTATTTTAGATTTCCTTGACAAGGGCGCTCAACCTACAGGAACGGTTCATGATATTTCAAAGAAGGCTGGGATTTTTAAGGAACTTCATCTTAATTAAACGAAATTGCATCGAGGATATAGAATAAAAAAAAGAGGGTGTGGATGACTCCTATATAGTTTTGTATAACTTTTTCTTTACTACTCCCCCCTTTTTTGTTCTATTCATACCTATTTTTTATTCCTATTTAATATTGCTCCCATAAAGTATCATGTTCTGGAAGTATAAGGACAAAAAAAATAAGCAGAAGAACAAAAATCAATTTTATTGCTAGAATTTTATTGATATAAGATGCATATAAAAAAGATCAAATGAATACAACGAACTAATTGGGTCGAGAAATCGAAAATTTACATTACTCGCAATCGAAACCGGGCGTTTTATAGTTTGTCGTTGTAAATCTATTAACAAATCACAAAACAAGGGATTCAACTTGTTTATTTTACTTATATTGATTGATTGAATCCATGTCAACCCGAGATTTCTTTTTTTTTTATTCTTTCAGCTATAGCTATGTATCCATTTGTATTTATGTATAGTAAATATGTAGTGCAAATCTAACGCAAGTTCTTTCTTTTTCTTTTCGATTTTTTTTTCAAAAGCATTTCTAAATTATTTCTTTTCTATATTATTTATTTATTTCATTTTATAATTTCTAATTTTTTTTTTATTTTAATTAAATTAATAAATTCATTCTTTTTGTTTTCGCCATTTTCTTTTTTTAGATTCTTTTCTTAACATGAATATTCAACATTCACCGTCATATTGACAACAGCGTATCCAACAACTATAATTCGATCGTGGATAAGGATAAACGGACCCATTTATCTCCGTACCTATTTATCTCCGTAACAGAGGTTTGGTTTTTTTTTCTTTACTTCATTCAAAATTAAAGTAATGGGTTCGCTGGATTCACTGTTATACAAGAAGTCTTTTTTTTATGTTCCCAATCGATTCTAAATTTTGTTAGTCTATTTCTTGCTAATTTAATATTTTGATTCCGTTGTGCAATTTCATTTCTTTTCTTTTATTTCTTTTTTATTCCGATTGTATCCACCCATTCGAATTATTCGGGTTGCTAACTCAACGGTAGAGTACTCGGCTTTTAAGTGCGGCTAGCATCTTTTACACATTTCTATGAAACAAAGGATTCGTCCATACCATCGGGAGAGTTTGTAAGACCACGACTGATCCTGAAAGGAATGAATGGAAAAACCAGCATGTCGTATCAATGGAAAATTTTGAGAATATTTTATTCTGATTCAATGGCTTCAAAATAGGGTTTGAATTGTTGGCGCAGAACAAAAAATTGAATTCAAAGTTGGGTCAGGTGAATAAATGGATAGAGCCTTATGGTTCCAATTCTCGGGAAATAAAAAGGAACGAGCTTCTCTTCTGAATTGAATTTGAATAATTCCCCGATCTAATTAAACGTTAAAAAGATATTAGTTCCTAATGCGGGGAAGGGGTTTTCCGTGAGTCGATTAGCGATTTTTTTAATGAGTCCTAACTGTGAGTTTGTCCCTATTATGGGTTGGAGATGAATGTGTAGAAGAAGCAGTATATTGATAAAGATATTTTGTTTTCCAAAATCAAAAGAGCGGTTGGATTGCAAAAATAAAGGGTTTCTAACGACCGATTTATACTATAACAAACATAAACCAATTCAAAAATGAGAAAATCGAGAATCCGGTAATGAGTTTACCCGTTTCCAAGGTATCCATTTTTTTTTACTACAATACTTTGTTTTGACTGTATCGCACTATGTATCATTTGATAATCCAATAAATACCTTACCTTTTGTTGCAATCGAATTTCAAATGAAAGAATATCAAATCCATTTAGAACTAGATAGATCTCAGCAACACAACTTCCTATACCCACTTCTTTTTCGAGAGTATGTTTATGCACTTGCTCATGATCACGGTTTAAATAGATCGATGATTCTGTTGGAAAATGGGGGTTTTGACAATAAATCTAGTTCACTCAGTGTGAAACGTTTAATTAGTCGGACGTATCAACGGATTCATTTGAGTATTTATGCTAAGGATTCTAATCCAAATCAATTTATTGGACACAACAATCAATTTTATTCGCAAATGATATCGGAGGGATTTTCAGTCATTGTGGAAATTCCATTTTCCCTACGATTTGTAGCTTTCTTAGAAGGGAAAGAAAAAGAAATGGCGAAATCTCATAATTTCCAATCAATTCATTCAATATTTCCTTTTTTCGAGAACAATTTCTCACATTTACACTATGTCTTAGATGTACTAATACCCTACCCCATTCGCCCGGAAATCTTGGTTCGAACCTTTCGCTATTGGGTAAAAGATGCCTCTTCTTTACATTTATTGCGATTCTTTCTTCATGAGTATTTTAATTGGAATAGTCTTATTACTCCAAAGAAATCAAATTCCATTTTTTCAACAAGTAATCCAAGATTTTTCTTGTTCCT